TATCGGATCTTAGCTATTACCTAGTGATTCTTCTTCTTTTTTTATTTCATTTATTGATTCTTTAAATTTCTTCTATTTCTTAGTTATTAGTTATATATTTTAGATTCTATTTAGAAAATAGAAAAGAAAACTATTTAGACATAAAGAAATTAGATATCTAAATAGAAATTCAATTCCGTATTCATATATATGAAATAAAATATCAATATATCAATGAAATGAGAATTCAAAATGAAAAAAGAAAAAGAATGAATATCGACCGTTCCACTATTCCAAATCGCACTGTAAAAATGAAGGAGGAGGAAAGGCATATATATATGTGGGATATATCTATCCATATTGAATTGCGGATACATCAATGATAGAATCATTTCGTATTGAAACAAATAGGGTTCATCCAATAGAGATGAAATGATAGAATATAGAATAGAGAATAGAGGGTGGGCAAAAAAAGAAAATAGCAGCATACACTTTTTCGATATAGGAATCATTACCTAATGAATTCAATAGTGCCAAGATCAATGAAAGAGGTGGATGGAATTACAACTGGATCCTTGTCTCAAAGGAAAGGGGGATATGGCGAAATTGGTAGACGCTACGGACTTGATTGTATTGAGCCTTGGTATGGAAACCTGCTAAGTGGTAACTTCCAAATTCAGAGAAACCCTGGAACTAAAAATGGGCAATCCTGAGCCAAATCTTTGTTTTGAGAGATGGAAAATGAGAGGGATAGGTGCAGAGACTCAATGGAAGCTGTTCTAACGAATGAAATTTACTACGTTACGTTAGTAGCTAAAATCATTTCTATCGAAATGACAGAAAGGATAACCTTATATACCTAATACGTACGTATACATACTGACATAGCAAACGATTAATCACAACCCAAATCTTATATTGAATCCTATTCTGTATCTCTATATATGAAAATAGAAATCTTCTATTTCTATTCTCTATTAATTAGAATGATAGAGATCAAAAAATCTATGAAAAATGGAAGAGTTATTGTGAATCAATTCCAATTGAAGTTGAAAAAAAAAAAAAGAATCGAATTCGAATATTCAGCGATCAAATGATTCATTCCAGAGTTTGATAGATCTTTTGAAGATTAATCGGACGAGAATAAAGAGAGAGTCCCATTTTACATGTCAATACCGACAACAATGAAATTTATAGTAAGAGGAAAATCCGTCGAATTTTAAAATCGTGAGGGTTCAAGTCCCTCTATCCCCAATAAAAAGCCCATTTTACTTCCTCGCCTCGCTCTTTATTTATCCTCATCCTCTTTTTTTTTCATCAGCGGCTCAGTTCATCAATATCTTTCTCATTTCATTCACTCTGTTCTTTCACAAATGGATCCGAATAGAAATCCTCGTATCTTCTTCCAATCCAATCTCATTTGTTTTGTATAGTACGATATGAACATATATGTTCAAGGAATCTCCGTTATTGAATCATTCATAGTCCATATCTTTTTCCTTACATTTACAAAGAAAGTCTTCTTTTTGAAGATCTAAGAAATTAAGGGGCTAGGTCCAATTTTTTCATATTTTATTTTTTAGTTCTTTTCATTGACATAGATATAAGTACTCTGCTAGGATGATGCACGGGAAATGGTCGGGATAGCTCAGTTGGTAGAGCAGAGGACTGAAAATCCTCGTGTCACCAGTTCAAATCTGGTTCCTGACACGTGAATAATGTATCGGATAGATATTCATACCTCATACAAATGAAATTAATTCATTGAGACGGATCGGGATAGATATTCTTTACTTTCTTTTTACTTTTTATTTTTTTCCTCTCTGTTCATACTTTTCTTATTCCAAAAGTATGTTAGATTTTCGTATATATATCAAATCTAAAAGCTCAAAAAAAATGAGCTAAAAGGATTCAATCAAAGAGTGGAAGGATAGGAATAGAAAGGATGTATTTCAGACACAGTACAAATAAACTCCGATTCTTCTCATTTTGCATTTCTTCATTTTGTCTCTTCTGTCTTTTCTTTCAAATTTCATATCTTTTTTTCACTCTTGCTCAAGTTACTTTCTGGGGTCCCCACTAAGTGATGTGCGCGGTACAAAGTTCATGGTGCAGAATTCTTTTGAGTCATCCTATTGTTTCTGCTCATACGAAATGTATATTATATGATATCTTCCCGATTGGGGAATAGCAATGAGAGCCTCTTTTTCTTTTTTTATTTTAGCCCCTCCACAATACGAATTAAAGTCCAATTACTCTGTTTCATCTAGAAGGAGAATGCCAAGATGCTCATTGATTGAGTAAAAAGGGGGTTTTTTCTCAATCAATGAGCATCTTGAATTTCATAGAAATTGGGCGTAATATAGTCTTTACGTAAGGGCCAGCCTATCCAACTTTCAGGCATCAAGATACGTTTAAGGCGGGGATGATTCTCATAAGAAATTCCCAACATATCATAAGATTCCCGTTCCTGAAAATCAGCACTTCTCCAAATCCAGAAAACCGACGGGGTTTGAGGATT